TCGTGGGTCATTTATGGCACGCAGGAAGGGCTCGGGCAGCGGCAGCGGGATTTGAAAAAGGAATTGATCGTGATTTTGAACCTGTTCTTTCCATGACTCCTCTTAACTAAAGTAGTAGGTAAAATAGGAAAGTAAAAATCGGTTCATATTAAAAAGTCTTCTTTGTTTCTTTCAATTCAATCTCATTTTTTCTGGCTCGGCTATACTATCCAGCCGAGCCATTCTCCTTTATTTATCATGCTAAGAAGTAAAAAAAGCCAATAAAGATAAAGATCAAAATTATAGTAATCCAACAAAAGGAGAGAGAGGGATTCGAACCCTCGATAGTTATTTTTATGAACTATACCGGTTTTCAAGACCGGAGCCATCAACCACTCGGCCATCTCTCCGAAAGATAATTTCTATTTTATTTTTTTTTCGCCAAATAGAACATAGCCCTATGAGTTAATACGATCACTATGTAGAGAAAGATATAGGGTGTGACTTTCTTTATAGGTCTATCAATCTGGCTATATAAATAAATGAGATACGCGATCCCGTATACCCATTTGTGAAGTCAAAAATAACCTTTAACTTCATGTCCGAATAGAATAAAAGTGGTAAAAAGCAATTGGAACTAAGTCATCTCGAATCAACGGATTCATGATAAAATCCCTTTATTTATTAAAATTTTTTAGTGGGTAATAGGATTAAATGGTGTATATTCTTTTGTTAATAGCTTGGAGGATTAAAAACATGACTATTGCTTTCCAATTGGCTGTTTTTGCATTAATTATTACTTCATCAATCTTACTGATTAGTGTACCCGTTGTATTTGCGTCTCCTGATGGTTGGTCGAGTAACAAAAATGTTGTATTTTCTGGTACATCTTTATGGATTGGATTAGTCTTCTTGGTGGGTATCCTTAATTCTCTTATCTCTTGAATTCATTCGTTGCAGATCCAAAAATGAGATGACCCCCTCCCATTCCATTAATTACACTCAATATAAGTCCATAAAATGCAAATAAAGAAAAAATTAGAGGGGGGGTCGAACTTCTGGAACTTGAATGAAATATGAATAAAAGATTAATAAATAAAATAGTTACTAAATATGAAATAGTAATAAATAACTAAATAAAAAAACGAATCAAAAATTGATATCTGATATCAATATAGAATATAATTTTTTATGGAAATAGAAGAATCATATATTCTTGAATATGGAATTCAATATTCCATATATCAAATAAATATAATAATATTATTATAATATTAATATATATATTTATATATATTAATAGAATTGTTAATTGAATTGATTTGGTGGTAGAATTTTATGAAATGACCCCAAACCAAAGAGTGTATCTCGTCTAGCTTTGAACAAATATTATCCATAAATTTCTTATCAAGAAGGCAAAAAAATGCGGATATAGTCGAATGGTAAAATTTCTCCTTGCCAAGGAGAAGACGCGGGTTCGATTCCCGCTATCCGCCCAAATATAAATGGACTCAAAAAGATAAAAGATTCGGTTATAGTTGACCGGGAAATATAGTAATTTTTTCCTCGCGTCCCAAAAGACAAGTATTAATTAATGACTAGTTAATAGAAGCAAACTGACATTTCTTGAAAAAAAAATGTTGCGGAGACAGGATTTGAACCCGTGACCTCAAGGTTATGAGCCTTGCGAGCTACCAAACTGCTCTACCCCGCGATGAAACAAAAAAACTTGGACTAAACTCTAATAAACAAAGAAGAATTGAATGAGCCCCTATTCCATATCTGTACAAATAGAATAGCCTATTTAGACAGAATGGTAAAGGGGCCTCATCGATCATAGAAAAAAATAGAAAAATTAAGGGATACTTAAATCCTTACCAGCTTGATCTTGTTGCCCCTGGCAACAAACATGCATGAACCATTTCCCGAAGGATGTGTCCAGATAGTCCAAAGTCTCGATAGTTAGCTCTCGGTCTTCCGGTCGAAAAGCAACGTCGATGAAGACGTGTAGGTGCACTATTACGCGGTGGGGATTGTAATTTTCCATGAATTTTCCATTTCTCACTTAGCGACGGAATCTTACTTATTTCCTTTTTTGAGGATCGACGAATCAAATGATATTTTTTTTCCAATTTTTGCCTCTTCTTCTCCCTATAAATCAAACTTTTCTTTGCCATAATGCTTCAGTTCCTCTTATTATCAATGATAATGATACAAATCGGATCCTAGATGTAGAAATAAATATAAGAGTACATACCTATATTTTTTTTATTAAAAAAAATATATTATTGCGGATAGAATACCTAAATAATTAACCGAATTTGCCCGATGTGGAGGCAATCAAGAAAGCCGCATAAGTGAATATATAACCTACAGAAAAGTGAGCTAATCCAACCAATCTTGCTTGCACAATTGAAAGAGCTACTGGTTTATCTTTCCATCGAATCAAATTTGCCAAAGGTGTGCGTTCATGAGCCCATGCTAAAGTTTCAATCAATTCCTGCCAATAACCACGCCAGGA